GATTTTTAATCCAGTGATTAAAGCTTGGATTAAATTCTTTAGGGTGCAAAACTACAAACATGATAAAATCTTACAGATATTGTAAAAATGACAATTTTACGTTTTATTTAAACTATTTATCATGTTTGAGTGTTATTTTTGGAATCTTCTACTTCCAAAGTAGATATTTTATTTAAACTAAAATAATATTCGTAGAATTTTTACTTACAAGGTAAATGTTATTGTTTAACTAAGAACAAAAGTATTTTCATTTTTATTAGGATTTAATAGCTAATCTAATAGCTTTATAAAATTCAAAGTTTTAGTTTATTAAATAAATTTGACCTGGATATTTTTTATTTTCAAAATAAGTGTAATAGTTTATACTACAAATTTTAATTGGTAGTTACTAAAAAAAGATTGGTGATGTAGAAATTAATGGAGAATAAAAAATTTATTAACAAAAATAATGTGAGTGTGTAAAAATTTAAAAAAGAGGTTATTAGAAATAATTTTATGAAAAAAAGGGGGAGGGGGGGCAAGCCAAGTAAAGTAACACTAGCTAGTCATGATATTCTAATTTTAAAATTAGAATAGTAACATAGTGTAGCCATGGTAAGGGATGCAAGATAAATAATAGAAAATGACAATAGAGTTCAGATATTAAAAATAAAATTTAGAATTCAGTAATGGATGTTGATTAATGAAGAAAAAACAAAAAAAGAAGAAAATCTGAAGGTTTCTATTATTCCTTCTAATGCAATGAGAAAAGAGCCAGAAATGGCTAAAAAAAGGATTAAGTTTAAATTAATTTGAGTAACAAAAATAAATAGTAGCGTTAATTTTAATACGGAAGAAGCTGACGAAAAGAAAAAGATTAGCTTGATTCTAATTTTAGTTAGAAATTTTTTGTACCAAAAGTAGAAAGGGAAAAGGGCTAGTTTGTACATGAAGAATAAAGAAAATAGAAGGGAAGCAGTAAATTGAAAATTAGTGATAAAGAATGTTACGGAGAATAAAAATAGAATTGAAGCAATATTTTGGTTTAGTAAATACTCAAAGTATTGAAAAGTGTTTTTTGTAAATAGTTTAATAAGAAGGAGTGTAAATAGCTCAATGATTACTCATCTAGTAAATAGGTCAAGTCTAGCGAATAAAGAACAGGCTAATAAAAATGATAGAACTATTCAAAATCTTAAGTTAATTTTTAGGTCTTAAATCTAATGCACTTACTCTGCCAATTAAGAATTGTTTATTAATTAATATTATTTCTAAGATATCACAAACCTTTATTTTTTATAAACTAAATATTAGCGCTATTTTAATTTTACGTTTTATCTATTTTTTGTAAAAAAATGCTTTATAGTTAAGCTAAAGTAAAATAGTTCTCTTATATACATAATTAAAAGTGTTCTAAAGACATACGCTTGAATTAGAGAAATACCAATTTCTAACAGTAAAATAGTAATTTCTGCAGCGATAGATAAAATAAGTGAGGAAGAAATGGTTAAAGAGGTAATTAGGTCTCCAAGAAGGGCTAGTATAATGTGTCCACTGGAAATATTTGCTGCTAATCGAATGGCGAGTGTATTCGGTCGAAGGATTGATCTAACGATTTCCAATAAAACTAAAAGGTTAGCTAGCATAAGGGGAGATCCTAAGGGTGTTAAATGGGAAGAAAAGGAATCAAATAGGTTAGCAAATGCTATTACAATTAAGGTTAGTCAAAATACTAAACTTATTATTCAAGATATTCTAATAAATGATGTGTAAGAAAATATGTAAGGGAAAATGCCTAAAATATTCAGTAGTATAATTGAGATGAATAGGCTTAGGATTATTATGACAAAGAAGTGGTTTTCTTTGTTAATAAAGGTTTTATATTCTTCTTTAAGGAATAGGATTGCAGTGTTAAGAATAAGTATAGCATTCGTTCTAACTTTTATAAAGGAAAAAGTTAGAATTATTTTAGTAAATAGAAGAATAAAAAGTAATGAAAAAGCGAGAGAAAAGTTACCCTGTGTGTAGAAATCGAAGCTTGAAAAGGTGCTTATTATCATTTGGTTTTAAAAATTTTTATTTTACTTTTGTTTTTAATAATTTGAAAATTAGGTGTAACTGATGGTGAAGAAGAGGAAAAATTTTTGGTAAATGAAATAATAAAAAATAGTGTAATGCATAGGAAATAAATTCAATTTATTGGGCTTATATGAGGCATTATTTTTTATCTTTAGAATGAAAATCTAATGTAATATATTATACTAAAAATAAATTCTTTAAATCAGATAAAGGAAGAGAATATTATTTCTTTGGATAGAAGAGTAAAAAATGCTATGGTAATAGTGATGAATAGTAAAGAAGACGCTAAGTAAGATGTGGAAAGTGCTTGCCATGAGAATGGGATAATTAGGATAATCTCAAGATCGAAAATAAGAAATAGCATTGCTACAAAGAAAAATCGGAATGATAAATTTTTAGAGAATTTGTTAAAAATATCTAGGCCGCATTCAAATATTCTTATTTTTTCAGATGGGTAGTGTAATTTTACATTTGAGATTATGATAATTAAAAAAAGAAGTAATACAATGGCGATTAAAATTAATCTTTGAAGAAAGATCATTTGGTATTTGTTTATTTACCTCACCAGTAGATGCAAGAGTAAAGGAATAGTCAAACAACGTCTACAAAGTGTCAGTATCAGGCAGCTAGTTCAAATCCTAGGTGAGAATTTTGGGAGTTAAAATTTTGTGTTAGTCGAATAAAGGTAGTGAGTAGAAAGACGGTTCCTACAATTACGTGAAATCCATGAAAGCCAGTTCCTATAAAGAAAATTGATCCGTAAAAGCTATCCCTAATGGAGAAAAATGTTTCGTTATATTCTAAATATTGTAAAAAAGTGAAGTATATCCCCAAAAAAATAGTTGACACAAGGGAGATTCTTCTTTCGAAAAATTTATTTATTACTATAGAGTGGTGCCTAAGCGTGATTGTTATACCTCTTCTTAATAGAATTATTGTGTTTAAAAGGGGCACTTCTAGTGGATTAAGAGGTTCGATAGAAAAATTTGGTCAAACTTGTAATGATTTACTTGATGGTGTGAATCTGTTGTCAAAGAAACTTCAGAAGAAGGCTAGAAAAAATATTACTTCAGAAATGATAAATCAGATTATACCATATTGAATTCCTTTAGCCACCAGAAATGAATGTGTTCCTTCTTTAGATGATTCGAAAGATACATTGCTTCATCAAATTATTAGAGTGAAAGTCAGTATTGTAAGGTTGAGTATTGCTATAGAGGTTGAGCCAAATTTGATCAGGTAAATAAATGATCAAATAAGTCTAAAGGCTAAACTAGCCGTAATGAATGGTCAAGGAGAAATTATAACAATGTGAAAATTATGTTTAAAAAATATTTACATTAGTAGGGAGTTCAGCAGTATAAAAATGGCTAAGAAAACAAGGGATTGTTTAAAAAGGGTGTTAAAATTTAGCTTTTTTCTTTCCAGGTATAAATTTTTGGTGGGGAATTCGGAGGATACTAGTTTTTCGACTCAAAAATTTTCTATTGAATTTCAAATATTTTTTAATACTCTAAATGTTATATTTAGCGCAATTTTATATGCAAAGATTTTATTTAGTGATAGAGTATTGAAAAATTTTTTGAAGTCTAGTTTGTAAAAAGTTGAAAAGCTTAATGGAATAGTGAAGAAAATTATAATATCTAAAAGTTTAAATGAAATTATTGTGTTAAAGAATAGAAAAGAGTTGTAATTTAGAAGAAATCCTGATACAACTCTTATTGCGAGTAAAGAAAAGTTTATAAAGTGTGTTTTAATTCTAGAATTTACTTGTCCAGTACTATGCGTTTGAAATTTATTATTAAATTCTTTAAAAAAGCGTATACTATAAATTACTGTGCAGTAACAACCTAGAACAAAAATTAGGAATAAAAAAATAGACGTATTTCTAAAAATAGACTTTAAAAGAAAGTCTTTCCTGTAAAATGCTCTAAGAAAGAATATTCCTATTAGTCTTAAGATGTTAAAAAGAAGAAATCTTTTAAGTTGGAGATTTATAGTTTTCAGGGTAAAAAATTGTGTTATTTGTTCCGAAAAGTTAGTTAGTATAAAAATTCCAATAATTATGAATAGGGATGCTTTAAAAAAGGCATGAATGATTATATGTGAATAAGTAAGTCTTAGCAGATTAAGGCTGAGCGAAATTGTTATTAGCCTTAATTGACTGAGGGTCGACAGTGCAATTAATTTTTTGAAATCTGATTCAACGATTGCTCCTAAGCTAGAAAATAGTAGTGTTAGAAGTCCCATAATAGTAAGAAAAGTAAAGGGGACTGTTATGTTTTGCAAAATTTTGAATCTTAGGAAGATACCTGCTGTCACTAGTGTTGAAGAGTGCACTAAAGCAGAAACAGGTGTAGGGGCGGCTATAGCTTTTGGTAGCCAGTCCATAAAGGGGAATTGTGCTCTTTTAGAAAGAATAAGTGCAAGAATTAAGACAAGAACGGCAAAAGAAATAGAAGAGGTAAATCTTGCCAGTTGTATGTTAAAATTGTAAAAAAAGAATATTGCTAAAGTAGAAATTATTATAATATCTCCTACACGGTTAGAGATGATAGTAATAACCGCTCTTTTTATTCTTGAAATATTGGAATAAAAGATAATTAATAAAAAGGAGACAATTCCAAGACCATCTCATCCTAAAAAAAGAATAAAGAAATCTTCCACTAAAATAAAAATTACTATTCTAAGAACGAATAGTAAAAAGATAATGTTAAAGTAGGGGTTAGCTTTTCTTCCTATGTATATGAATGAAAATGCTCATACTGCTAAAAAAATAATTACTAGTCTAATAAGGAAGGATAGGTTAGTAATGGAAAGGCTAAAAAAGATCTTAGAAAAGATAATTTGTCTCATTTTAAAGATCTTAATATGGGTTGTAATGTATGCGAGAATGAATGAAAAAGCAATTGTTAGAGAGAAAAATGTTAGGATAAATACTAATGTTTTAGGGGCGTAAGAATAGATCAATTTGTTAAAATTTCTAATTTGGAAAATTAGTGTATTATTTATACTAAGCAAATAAGAATATAACAGATTTAAACTGCTTGAAAAGGGTTAGAAATCCTTTGGGTGTAATACTATTCTTGTGGTTGTGGTGATTTTAACATCTTCAATGTTATGTTTTATTTAAACTATACAATCTTAGAGGAATTTTAAACTTGTGTTTATTTCAGTATTTAAGTGTATTTCTTCAGGAGAAATTGAAGAAAATATTCTAGTCATTAAAGGGGAATAGGTAGAAGAATAACTGTGAATTCGGTTTGAGGAAAGACTTTCTACGATTATAATAAGGAATAGGAATCTTGAAATTCTAGTGATGTAAGATCCGAAAGTTGAAATGGCGTTTCAAAAATAGTAGAAATCCGAATAGTCGGAATACCGTCGGGGTATTCCTGAAAGTCCAAGAAAATGTTGGGGAAAAAAGGTTATATTAACTCCAATGAATATAAGGAAAAAGTGTGTTTTTGCTAAATTTTCTTTTAGCATATAGCCGGTTATTTCTGGGAATCAATGGATGAACCCAGCAAACATTGCGAATACGGCTCCTAGTCTTAAGACATAGTGGAAATGTGCTACAACAAAATATGTGTCATGTATTAAAATATCAATTCTAGCATTTGCTAAAACAATACCTGTAAATCCGCCAATGGTGAATAAAATTATAAAGCCGATCACTCAAAGAACAGATGCTGAAAATTTGTGGTTAAAAGATCCTTGGATAGTTGCTAATCAAGAAAAAACTTTGATACCTGTGGGTACTCCAATAATTACTGTAGCAGCTGTGAAATAGGCTCGGGTATCAATGTCTAGACCTACTGTTACTATATGGTGCGCTCAAACAATGAAGCCTACAATTGCGATTGACCATAAGGCATACACTATGCCGAGGTGTCCAAAGGATTCGAATTTATTAGACGATTCAATAATGATTGTGGATACGATACCATAACCGGGGATGATTAAAATGTAAACTTCTGGGTGGCCAAAGAATCAGAATAGATGTTGGTACAGGATAAGGCTTCCTCCCCCCATTGGGTCAAAGAATGAACAGTTAAAATTTCGATCAACAAGAAGCATAGTAATTGCTCCTGCAAATACAGGGAGTGATAGTACTAGAAGAATGGCTGTGATTATGATGGATCAGGAATAAAGTCTAATTCGGAGAAGAAATAAAGAGGAAGACCGTATATTACTAATGGTAGCAATAAAATTTACAGACCCTAGAATTAGTGATACACCTGAAAAATGGAGGGAAAAGATTGCTAAGTCAACAGAGATATTTCTGTGGAATTCAATGCTTGAGAGAGGGGGGTAGATTGTTCATCCTGTTCCGGCTCCTCCTTCTATTATTCTTCTTCTAATTAAAAGGAGAAAAGCCGGGATGGCTATTCAAAATCTCAAGTTGTTTATTCGAGGAAAAGCTATGTCTGGTGATCTTAATATTGTTGGGATGAAGTAGTTGCCATACCTTCCTATAAGAACGGGGGTTACTACAAAAAATAGTATTAAAAGGCCGTGGGCAGTAACAACTACGTTATACATGTGATCATTTCCTAGGATTGATTGGGTGGTACCTAATTCTATTCGAATGATTATCCTTAATCCTGCTGCGACAAAGCCAGTTGTTAGGCCGTATCAAAGGTAATTTATGCCAATATCTTTATGGTTAGTAGATAGGATTCATCGGATAGTATTCATTTGCTTTAAATGGATAGAAAAAAAAAGTATCCTAAAATTCTTACAAAAATAAATAACCTATTAGTCAAATTTATTCTAAAGTTTATTTTCATAAAAAAGTTTGTAGAATTTTTTTTGGGGGAAAAGATTAATCTGGTAGAAATTAGTAAAAAGTATATTAGTGAAATTATTAAAGCTGGAAAGAAAATTAGTATACTAAAGGATATTCATTGATTAGTGGTAAAAATGGCTAAAAATTCAAAGATAAAGTTAAGCCTTAGTGGGATGCCTAAATTAAAAAGTAGTGTAAGCAATAAAATTATTCTTATTAGAAATGAAAAAGAAAAAGAGTTTTTAATATAGAATATTAATCGAGTTCCAAAAGAATAGAAAAATATTCCGGAGAATAAAAAGAGTATGTTTGAAGACAATCCGTGCCTGATAAAAAGGACAAGGAGTAGAGGTCTAGTTTGGACTGCTATGCAGGCTATGTTTAGGCAAAGACTTATATGAAAGATTGAAGAATATGCTACTAGGCTTTTTATATCAGTTTGGAATAAAGTAAGAGATGCTGAAATAATTAGTCTTAGCAGGCCTAAATTGAAAAGTATTTGTTTAAATTCAAGTAGAAAGGTTCAGCTAGTAATTAAACGGATTATAATATATCCTCCTAGTTTAAGAATAATAGCTGCTAGAATTATAGATCCTGCTGTGGATGCTTCTACATGGACTTTAGGAAGTCAAAGATGGAAGAAGTAAATAGGAATTTTTACTAAAATTATTACGCAGCATGACCATAATATTCAATTCGGTAAATTATAGGTTATGAGTGTCCTAAAAGAAGAAAATCAGTCTAGGATAAAAAAATTTATCAGTGCAGTAATAGTGATAAAAAATGGGAATGAGGAAATTAGGGTGTAATTAAATAAGTAAAAATTAGCTGAAATTCGTTCTGGCTGATAGCCAGAAACTATTACTAAGACTATGAGATAAGCTAAAGCATTTTCAAACAGAATGAAGAAAATAAATATATTTTTAGTAATGAAACTAAAAAATAGGATTCTAAAAAATAGGATTAGCGCTAGTTGCGATGTGAAGAATGAACTTTTATGAGTGGCTATTGAAAAGTTGAATTTAATTGGGGTAAAACAAAGAATACAAAGAAGGATTATGAATGTTCTTAGCTTATCTAGAAAAAAGATGAAGAATGTGTTTGTTCTGAAACTGATTATAATTGTTAGGAGTAAAAGAGATGTTGAAAATATTGGGGACTTTAATTCATTTGTTAGGAGGATTAATACCATTAGGTTAAAAATGTTCTTGTCTGTTTGTAGTTAAAGATTTTTCTGGACCAAGAAATAAAAAGGGAGATATTAATTGTGGCGTATATGACAATTATTGAAATAAGAATTATTGAGAAAAAAGAATCTGTTGCTATGGGGGAAGTAAAGCAAATAAATATAATATTTACTATGAGGAGAAATTCTGTGACTATAATTACATTAAGGATTTGGTTGTTTCATAGGGCTAGAAGTATAGGAAAGAAAATTAGTAAGGAGAAGTTCTAAAAGCTAAAAGCTAAAATTAGGTCGAAACTAATTTCCTAGAGGAATTTTTAGAAAATCTTTTTATCTTCAGGGTAACAGCCTAATGCTATAGATTAAGCTAAAATTTATTTAAGTATTACTACATAGTAGCTAATTTACCCTATCAAGGTAACCTAAAGTTTTAGTTTAATACTATAATTGAAATCATTTTTATCTTTGAAGGATAATATTTTATTTAAATTAAATTATAAATTAAATATTTAGTATAAGAATATCTTGGGAGAATAGTAAAGAATAGAATATAGGAAATAGGCTGAAGTAGGTAAAAGTTGCAAAAATTCCAATTTTTTCAAAAGGATGATCTACTGGTATCATACCAATTCAAGTAAGAACTAGGAAGGAGAATAGTATAGTTGTAAGAATTGGAAGGGAATTAGCGTAGGTATTGGGTGAAATAAGAGTAGAGGAGTTTATAAAAAAGCCATATGGTAAAAGTACGGTAAAAGAAAGAATAAGTCCTAAAACCCCCCCTAGTTTGTTTGGGATAGATCGGAGAATAGTATATGCAAAAAGAAAGTATCATTCAGGCTGGATATGTTCCGGGGTTACTAAAGGGTTAGCAGAAATAAAATTTTCTGGGTCTATTATAGAGTAAGGAGCTAATAAAATTAGCACAAGGAGAATAAAGAAAAAAACAACAAATCCAAAATAATCTTTAGTAGAATAGTAGGTGTGAAAGTAAATTTTGTCTCTTATTCTAGAGATTCCTAAGGGATTTCTAGAACCGTGGTCGTGTAAGTAAATTAGGTGGATTAGTGTTGCTATGGCTATAATGAAGGGGATACAAAAATGGAAAGAAAAAAAACGATTTAAAGTTGGATTATCTACTCTAAATCCCCCCCAAATTCATGACACAATAAAATTGCCTAGGTAGGGGATTGATGAAACTATATTTGTGATAACTGTTGCTCCTCAGAAGGATATTTGCCCCCAAGGAAGTACATAGCCTAGAAAGGCAGTGCCTATAGCTATGGCTATAAGGAGAATACCAATTATTCAGGTTTTAAAATTAGTGTATGACCCATAGATTATTCTACGAATAATATGTATGTAGATAAAGAAGAAAAAAATGGAACTTCCGTTAGCATGAAAGGCTCGGAAAAGTCAACCTATATTTACATCTCGTAAGATATGAATAATTCTGTCGAAAGCATCGGTAGCATTATTGGTGTAATGGAAGGATAAAAAGATTCCTGAAATAATTTGGGTTATTAAGATTAAAGCTGTTAAAGAACCAAAATTTCATAGGAAGTATAAGTTAGAAGCAGCTGGTAAATCGATTATTAGATTGTTAGAAAATGATGTGATAAAATCTTTTTTTCGTATAATTAATTTTTTATTTACGGAGATAGAATTGTTTTTTTATTAGTATGGAGATTAAAAAAATACTCGCTGCTATAATAAAAGAAATTAGTAAAAATAGAAGAGCTATGTTAGAGTAAAGGGATAAAAGGTTAATTCTCGAAGAATTAGTTGTGTAGTTTAATTTAGTAGGGAATTTGGAGTTAGTAAAGCAGATAATTAGTAGAAAAATTGCTAATCTTGGTAATTTTAGGGTTTTAGCATGAAAAAATTTTCTAATATTCAATGAAATTAATATAAATGCGATGGTGAGTCCTCTGATGTAGATTAGAATTAAGAAAATTAAAATTACAGAGTGGCCAGTAAAGCTAATGGTCAAGGAGTAACAAATAAATATTAGAAGAAGAATAATGGATGCGATTATGGGATTTCTATTTAATAAGAATAAAAAGATTAGTGCAGAAATTATTATCATAATATTAGGTAGAAAAATCTTGTTAATAGGCAGATATTTACAATTGGGAGTATTACTGTTCAAGTAAAGTGTATAATTTTATCATAGCGAATTCGAGGGTATGCTGAGCGGGTGAGTAAAAAAATTATTGCGTACAGGATAAAAATTGTAATTGTAATAATAAAATTATTAGTAAATAGGAAGGCTGCTATAAGGCAGAGGAAAAGAATTTTTCTATACTCTGCTAGAAATAGAAAGGTAAAAGAAATTCTGGAAAATTCGGTATTAAATCCTGAGACTAATTCGGACTCACCTTCTGAGAGATCAAATGGTGTTCGGTTGGACTCCATTAGAATAAAAATAATTCATAAGATTATAGAAAAAAGAAATAAGGTAAAATAATTGCTAAAAAAATATTTTACAACCAAGGAAAAAGAACAAAAAATAGAGAATCATAAAAAAAGAATAAAAGCAAAAATAATTTCGTAGGAAATGAATTGGTTGATTATTCGGAAGTTTCCTATAGTAGCGTATTTATTAGTTCTTCTAAATCTTGTAAAAAATAGTTTGTAAACATCCAAGCTGAATAGAAACATTAAAAATAAAAGAGCCAGGTAGTTGTAATTAAAATTAAAAGTTAAGGTGTAGAATGCTCAAATTCTAACGTTGATGAAGAAAATTGTAGCTGGGAGAATAATAAAGAATGAGCTATTAGTATAAAATAAGATGAAAAAATTTTTCAAAAATAGTTTTAATCCATCAATTAGTGGCTGAAGAAAACCTAGTAAAGATATTTTATTAGGTCCTTTTCGAATTTGTCTGTAGCTGAGAATTTTTCGTTCCAAAAGTGTGTAAAATGCAACGCAAAGAAGAACAATAACTACTACTAGGGTGTTATTAATAAAGAATGATTTAAAAATTATTTAGTCAGGTGTTAAAAAGGTTTAGTGATAAGATTTCAATAACAATTGGCATAAAAGAGTGGTTGGCTCCACAAATTTCAGAGCATTGTCCATACACAATCCCAGGTTTTCTTAAAATTAGTTTAGTTTGGTTAATTTTTCCTGGGATTCTGTCAATTTTAAGTGATCAGGCGGGGATTGTTCAAGAGTGAAGAACATCATCTGATGAGGAAGAAATATTGATTGGTAGAAGAGCTGGAAGAACAGCACGGTTATTTACATCAAGAAGCCGATATTCAAATTCTTGGATGTTCAGTGGGTTAAGTATAAATGAATCGAATCTAATTTGGAATTGAGGGTATTCATAAGATCAGTATCATTGGTGGCCGGTTGTTTTAAAAAGAATTTCGTTTCCGAAATTTTCTTCTATTGTGTAAAGAATTCGAAGGCTAGGGATAACAATGGCGATTATTAAGATTATTGGGAAGCATGTTCATAATCTTTCTAGTAGTGAGTCTTCTAGAATTCTATTACTTTTTATTTCTGATAGAGTGATAAAAATGTAAAGGGAAAATACAAATCCTGTGATTCTGCAAATAATTACTATTAAAATGTCGTAAAAGAAAATGGATTGTTCTATTTGGAAGGATAATCTGTCTAAAAAAAAATATTGGAATCAGTTTGCCAAGGTTAATGATTTTTTAGTTTTACAGACTAGTGTTTTAGTTATAAACTATATGACCTAAAAATTTTTAAAGTCCTTTCGTACAAGTAAAAATATAAAAAAGATAGAAACCAATCTGGCTTAAACCGATTTGAACTCAAATCATGTGTAGTAGTATAAAACGAACAGTTTTTCTTTTTGTATTGCTGCATATAAAAGTTACTACAATTCAACATCGAGGTAAAAATTTTTGTTTTTAATGTGGTCTTTAAAACAGTATTTTCCTGTTAACCCTAAAGTAATTTATTATAATCATTTAATGGATAGTTATGATAGTAATTCATATTTTTCCCCAAAAAAATTTTTAAAATTAAACTTTTAGGGTCTTTTTTTCTTTTTATGATTTAGCAAATTTTTTGGTGCTTTATAAGTTTGTGTTATTAAAATTATAAAAAAGCAATATTGTATCATTCATTCAATTCCCTAATTAAGGGACTATTGATTGTGCTACTTTAAATGCTGTTTAATTAATCACTGAGCAGATTTTATTTAATGAGTAGTAAAACAATGTTTTTGTTAAACATTTATTGCTTTTATTGAGTTTAAATTTAATAATTTTTATATTTGTTGAATTATTTTTATTTTAGCTTTAAGCTGAATTATGTTTGGGGATTTTTAGGAAAATATAGACGGTTTGAATCTTAATTTTTTCTTAGTCGAATGTTATTAGTAATGATAAGCATTACTTAAAGAATAGTATAATATAAATTTGAATCTGTTGTTTTTAACTAATAAAGAATTTTTAAGTTTATTGTGATAGTTTATTGTAATTTGGTAGATTGAGAATTTTCATAAATTAATGTTTATAAAATTTGTTAATTCAATGTATGCCATAAATATTATAAATAATATTTATGCTTATATATTACTTGTGCGTAAATGTTGGTTTTATATCAGAATAATTAGATAAGATTGTTATAATTGGGTGTATAAAGGAGGTACTAGTGGGTATATTACTTACATTAAATTTATTATACAGGAAATTTTTAATGTTATTCTTTTTTCTTCTGTTAAAAAGTTCAGAAATTCTTTGTCATAATTATTTCGTAGCTTAGTACTATACAGTGATTTTATTAAAATACATTGAATGACAGTAATTGCCGAATAGATCGAAAATCTAAAAGGGTATATTACTTACATTATTTTTTATTCAATTAATTGTGTAAACAATAAAAAGTTGATTAAATACAGAGAAACAGTAATTTGTGTTATTTAGGGTAATTTGAGCAAAAAGTTCAGAAATTCTTTGCCATAATTATTTCGTAGCTTAGTACTATACAGTGATTTTATTAAAATATATTAAATGGCAGTAATTGCTGTATAGGTTGCAAATCTAAAAGGGTATATTACTTACATTATTTTTTATTCAATTAATTGTGCAGATAATAAAAAGTAAAATTTAATGCAGAAATTAAAAATTTGATCGGTATAAATAACCTAGAAAATCTTATCTGTAGTGGCCTAGCTGATTCTTCTACCTCCTTTATCGGCGTAATCAAAAATTATAGAAGTAAAGAATTTACTAATGTAAGTAATATACCAGTAATGGGGGGAGGGGGGGTTAAATAATTTATATGAAATGAAGCGGTGTAACTTGGGCCTCTTAAATTAAAGAATTTATATTACAATAATAAAGAATTTTGTTCCATTCAAATTGCAAATTTGATAAATTACACGAAATTGTTAAATATTAGCATAAAGTTAGTTGAAAATTTTGCATATACAAAGAGTAATGCATGGTATTAATTAATTTTAAAATTATTGGAAATTTTTAATAGACTAAGAATGTGCCAGCAGTCGCGGTTATGCATTCTATTGTTAATATGTTAAAGTACGGATTAAAAATTTAGGGTAAAATCTTGAAAATTTTTAATCTTTATATTATAAGGTAGAAACGAGGATTAGATACCCTTTTATTCAATATTACTTACATTAGTAAATAAAAAATTTTTGATTGTGAAGATTTTTTGAAGGAATTTGTTTTAAGAAATTACTCTTTAAGAATAAGTTTATTTTAGGTATATTGCTGTAATTTTATTAAATTTTAAGATTATAATAAGAAATAATGATAATTTAGTCAAGTCATAATGCTGAAAATTAATGTAATTAATTAGTTATAAAAATTTTTTTATGGAATATAATTTGATTATAAATTAAGATTCAAAATTAATTTGATTATTTTAAAATTAAATGAAAATTTTATTCTTCATGTACAAATTGCCCGTCACTTTCACTAAAATGAATTAAGTCGTAACAAAGTAGTTTTATTGGAAAATATTTAGTTTGGCAGAGTAAGTGCATAATATTTAGAATATTAATATAGATACTAATGAGGTAAGCAAAGTTTAAGCTATTAGGGTCATACCCTGAAAATACTTTTGTTCTTATTAATTTATTTTAGTTTATTTCAAAATATTAGTTTTGCACCCTAAAGAATTTAATCCAAGCATAGTTTAAGTATAAAATGCAA